CGTAAGTTCAGAGCCAGGCCAACTACGCCAATAGCACTCATCCATAAACCGGTGACGGGTACAAATAGCATAAAGAAATGTAACCAACGTTTATTGGAAAAAGCAACACCAAAGATTTGGGACCAAAAGCGGTTAGCAGTAACCATTGAATAAGTTTCTTCAGCTTGAGTTGGGTTAAAAGCGCGGAAGGTATTTGCACCATCACCGTCCTCGAATAGAGTGTTTTCTACGGTCGCCCCATGAATAGCGCATAGCAGAGCCGCGCCTAATACTCCGGCAACTCCCATCATATGAAAAGGGTTCAACGTCCAATTATGAAATCCTTGGAAGAAGAGGATGAATCGAAATATCGCTGCTACGCCAAAACTCGGCGCAAAGAACCAACCAGATTGCCCTAGTGGATAAATAAGGAATACAGAAACAAAAACAGCGATTGGAGCAGAGAATGAGATTGCATTATAAGGCCGCAATTGAACAGACCGAGCAAGTTCAAATTGGCGTAACATGAAACCTATTAGTGCAAAAGCCCCGTGGAGAGCTACAAAAGTCCACAGACCGCCTAATTGACACCAACGAGTAAAATCTCCTTGTGCTTCCGGGCCCCATAGTAGCAACAAAGAGTGTGCTAAACTATTGGCAGGGGTGGAAACTGCCGCGGTTAAGAAATTACAACCTTCCAAATAGGAACTAGCCAATCCATGGGTATACCAAGAAGTTACAAAAGTTGTCCCTGTAAACCAACCCCCTAAAGCAAAATAAGCACAAGGAAAGAGCAATAGGCCGGACCATCCTACAAAAACGAAACGGTCCCTTCGTAACCAGTCGTCCATAGTATCAAATAGATCATTTTCTTCTTTAGGAACTCTACCAAGGGCTATAGTCATAGTGATCCTCCTATTCAATTACTTCAACCATTTCCGAGCACCTCATATCACTTCCAAGGCATATGATAGTTTGATTATCTGTGGACGATTTCTTTCTCGTTCAATGCCCTTTTTCAATGGTCTCGAAGATAGAAATTTTTTCATTTTTATCTATGGAGTCACAACCGAGGTTGTGGTAAATCCATGAATTTGATTCGATTTGTTTTTCTTATACTTCTTATACTTTTTTCTTATACTTCTTATACTATAGAAATAAACATTTGAATTCCGCATTATTCCATGACTCCTATTTCAAAGCCTAGAAAAATGAAAATAAAAATAACCCCTCTTTTCCCATTCGCTCTCTATTGCATGGGGGGAAGAACAAAAAAAGAGGATTCTGAGAAAAATGGACTTTCGAAATCAATTTTTATGTGTAGCGGAAAGGGGTTGCGATTTCTTCTTATTCCTATAGAACATCTACTAACAAGAATATGAAATCGTAAATAGCAAAAAATTCTTGTCTTGCGCGGTCTAAGTCTAAGGAAATACAAAAAATCCGCTTATACAATTTCATCTACATTGAATTTATATATCAGAATAGCGGATAGAGGCATCATTCAAGGAGTCAGGTCTACTTACTTTATCCTTCTTTCCAATTTTATGGTGGGTTTGATAAGAACCCTTTTTGCTTTTTTGATAAATAATCAACAAAAAAAGTCGTTTTTCTTTTTTATATAACCTGCTTGTTTTATTATAACAAGTCCTATATGGAAATGCCCGCTAAAGAGAAAATCTATCAGATTTTCTCTCGGCCAATATCGATTTTTAGAAAGAAAAAGCAAGAATTTTCTTCTTTTTTTTATTAACATTAAGAAAAAAGAATATAACTAAAATGGAATTGGCAATATAATTTTTATAGACTTTTGAAAGAAAAAAGAAGGGTTTTTTGCAATCGTTATTTCTTGCCTCTGTCATATCACGGAAACCTTTCGATTTGGAACGGGGAGAGATGGCTGAGTGGACTAAAGCGGCGGATTGCTAATCCGTTGTACAATTTTTTTGTACCGAGGGTTCGAATCCCTCTCTTTCCGCTCCCTCGGATCATTTGGGACTTTCGAATTGGAAGGAATTCTGACCCCCGGATTTTCTCATAGATAAATGTACGAAACAAATCCAATTTGTAAGAAAAAATTCTAAAAAATTGGAATTTTTACTCCTCGCGTCCAGGATTACGTCCTGGGTCATTAGATAAGAATCCAAAGATAAAGAGGGAAACAAAGAATATCACTACTGTATAAACAAAAAGTTTGAGAGTAAGCATTACATAATCTCCAAGATTTTTTTTTAAAGGAATAGATTACCAGTTTTTCCTTACCACACAGATCCACTAGGATGGGTTTTGTTTATTTTGATACCTAAGCAAAAATTCATTTTTGAAAAAAATTGCAAGAATTCATTTATAATAAGCGCTCTTATCAATATCAAAAATTGGGTTAGGTATTGTGTAGGGACCTAATGGTACCTGCTCAACGTAGGTGCAGGGGGTAGAAAGGCGGATCCAAATTTATTGCTGCAGCTATCCATTCAATGTAGAATAATTTTAATTTTAAAATTGAAGGTTCATAATATAAGAATATAAAACTTCTCGGCTTTTACCCATTTTTAGAATTTTTTTGGAATGAATACATCATTCAATTTGGCAGACAGAGTAGTAAAGATTTCATCGAAAACTTACAGCAGCTTGCCAAACAAAGGCTAATAGAAAAAAGAATAGAGGTATGACAGGCATAATATCCACGATTGGGTTGAAAATAGCATAAGCTTCGGGCAATTTGGCAAAGAAAAAACTAGTCGGATAAAGAACAGAATTGAAACAGATACAGGTTAAACTAAGTATATTAGGCATAACAAGCATTTCGTTCTTGATAGAGTAAATAATTGAATTTTGATTGAGTTATTTTTCTAAGGGAAAAAGGAAAAGGCAGATTCAAAATACTTTTTCTTCGGACTTTCCCAAACACAAAATACCTCCTTGTATTCGCACTCTCAAATGAGAATGGAAGAAATTCTACTTTCATATAATATCTTAATAGAATTCCATGTAATGATCAATGCATTTTTTTGATTCTATATTATCCGCATGTCTAGAATACTAGCAAGAGAATATCCCCCTTTTTTTTCTGTAATTAAAGTGGAATTGACGAATAACAAATAAACATAATAGTGTTTATTAGTGTCGCATAAAACCCGAAATGGGGCGTGGCCAAGTGGTAAGGCAGCGGGTTTTGATCCCGTTACTCGGAGGTTCGAACCCTTCCGTCCCAGATTGTTTCATCAGAAACAAAAGATGAAATCATATTGTACTCCGCACGAGACAAAAGTTTATTAATAACAAAAGTTTATTAATATGAACTCTTAGATTAGATGCATTTCTAAGCATTCATTTTCTTTCTCAGAAAACTTAATCCAATGTTAAGTCCAGTCAAATTGAATATTCTTATTTTCATTAAAAAATTGTGTCTATCAGTCACATTCAGGATATGCCTCTACTACTCAATTACTCAATATATGTTTTGAAATTTGAACTTCTTAGATAAACTTTATGCTTCATATCCATGAAGTGGGAATTCTTACATGATACATTTGACATCCAATGTGAAAGAAAAGAAGGACCCCTAATTTCTTTTCCAAAAACTAAAGAACTAAAGTAAATAAATTCTCTAATTTGCTAATTTATAAATTAGAGAGAAATTTATATATTCTGTCTACTCGACTTTCTAATTAATTGAAAAAATTTTAAACTTGACGTAAAACACTGTAGAAAAATGAGACCTATAACCTATACTTTTATGATAGAGATCTATTTTTGTTCTATTATATTATTAGTGAAAAGGGTCCTTTTTACTTCCTTTTTATCTTTCTTTTGGTATTCGAGTCGAAGAAGTACGAGAATTCTATAACTACCAAAAATTTTCAATCTTTTCATTAGAATAGTTTATTTAGTTAATTGTTTTTGTTACGGAAAAATCTATTGCTAATATAATTCTAATATATATTGCTAATCTAATTCTAAATATAGTAATTAAATTAATTATATAGTAATTAATTTAATTAAACTTTTTTGGAGGTTGATAGGTCTTTTATTTGGGAAGAGTCGATCCTTCTCTTCTCACTTCAAGATTGATCATCTCGAATCCTCCGTTGAGGATGGAAATTTACTAATAAATAAGTCTTAAGCAAACTTGTTCATTCCTCTTTTTCGAATTATGTTTCATTCATATGATAGAATAAGGGTTTAAATCAATAGGATCTTTGCGTAGGCTTCCCCGATAAATACCTTTTTCTTTTATCCATATTTCACTATAGATAGGAAGTTTGAATTAGTATAAGATAGGAAGTTTGAATTAGTATACAAAAAACTAAACCAATGACTATTCATGATTCCTTCCATATTGGATCAATTTCCTATACTACTTTGCAATGAAAAGAGGAATGTTTGTTATGGTAAAACTTCGTTTAAAACGATGTGGTAGAAAGCAACGTGCGACTTGAAGGACATGATCGATTGTGGATTTTGCTATCCATCATTTTCCATAGTAATGAAAATGCTCTTGGCTCGACATAGTCTGTTCTATTCGTCCCGAACCAACTTTGCGCTGGGTTGTTTCTAAGTAAATAGTACACGATGGAGCTCGAGAGGACAGAATTTCTTTTTTTTTTTCAAGGGAAAGAATCTAGGGTTAGTAAAAACTAATAAATTAGGCCAACTTTGTCAGTCTATCCTTAATATAGAAATCGAATTCAATGAAAAGTCTATCAGAATTAATCGCTCATATTCGATTTCTATAGAAGAGGGAAATGCTTTAGCGAAGGAAACAAGAAAAAAAAGGGTATGTTGCTACTCTATTTGAAAGAAAAAAGAATAGGAATTCCCGAAGTAATGTCTAAACCCAAGGATTTCACAAATCAAAGATAAAGGATTCCAGAACAAGTAAACACGATTTTCAATTGTCTCAACAACAGAATTGGATCAGAATAAGGAATAAAAGTCAATTCGTTCGAAATGAGACAAAGAAAAGAGTTTAGAGACGACTCAAAAAATTGCGAAGGATTTTGCTTTTGAAGTTTGTCAGTCAAAATTAGCCAACATGAGTCATGAGTATAAATGAAATTTGTTTTTCTGTAAGGAAATTAATGCAAGTCATAGTCTAATTTCTATTATTATACACAGAAATTCGAATCATTTTCTCGAGCCGTATGAGGAGAAAACCTCCTATACGTTTCTAGGGGGGGGGCGTTGTTTATCTACATCTATCCCAATAAGCTGTCTATCGAATCGTTGCAATTGATGTTCGATCTCGAAGAGAAGGAAGAGATCTTCGAAAAGTGGGTTTTTATGATCCGATAAAGAATCAAACTTGTTTAAATGTTCCAGCTATTCTCAATTTCCTTGAAAAAGGTGCTCAACCTACAAGAACTGTTTATGATATTTTAAGAAAGGCGGATTTTTTTAAAGAAAAAGAAAGAACTTTGAGTTAATTGAAGAACTAAATGAATAAATAAAGTAGGAGAAGATCACTAGTATCCCTCGTTGTCTAATTATTTAGACACAATTTCCCCCTTTCTTAGTCCTTTTTGGATTTATGTCGTGCCAATCCAACATAAGCCCCTATTTTATTTACTTTTTCTATCTAATTTGTTTTCTTACCATTGTATTTCCATTGACAAAGGTCTATTGAACAAATAGAATTTGTAGATAGATGGGTCTCTTTATCCTCACTCCATATTCTATTTTTCTGCCTACACTTCGCTCAAATGATAAGGGTGTTCTGTTCCTATTGCATGTATTCTCATACAATATTATTATTTTAAAGATTAAAGAAATAAAAATCGCTAAAAAAAGGAGAATTTTGCCATCGTGATTGGGGTCCCTCTTTTTTCACCTTAGTGAAATTTAACGGGACCTGTTCGTTTTGGCATTTGCGTGTTTTTAATGGTCGATAAAATCTTTCCTTTGATGTCTTGTTAGTTCCATGTTTTGACAGGAGCGTGCGGTGTAATTCTATTGATTTTTTGATTTCGATCGTATCTAAATCCTATTTTATCTGGGTTGCTAACTCAATGGTAGAGTACTCGGCTTTTAAGTGCGACTATGATCTTTTACACATTTGGATGAAGCAACAAATTCGTCCAGACTCTTGGTAGAGTCTAGAAGACCACGACTGATCCTCAAGGGTAATGAATGGAAAAAATAGCATGTCGTAATAAAATCAATTTTTTATTTTTAGAATGGAATAAAAAAATTGCGATTTTCTGGGTCTAGTGAATAAATGGATAGAGCCTGGCTCTAATTCTGGTAAAATAAAAAGCAACGAGCTTAACTTCTTAATTGGAATAATTCCCCGCTCTAATTAGACGTTAAAAATAGATTAGTGCCGGATGCGGGGAAAGATTGGGTTTTCCTATGAGTGGACCCTTTATTTTTTCTTTTTTTTTTTAGAAATCCTAATTATTCTTGATTATAGATTGAATAAGGGATGTTATGTTAGGGATTGAATGTGTAAAAGAAGCGGTATATTGATAAAGAGACTGTATTCCAAAGTCAAAAGAGCGATTGGCCTGCAAAAATAAAAGATTTGTTCTGTTCTCTTTTGTAATTAGAACAAACATAAACTAATTGGATAGAAAAGGAGCGGAAAAATATCTGTGGATTAGACTCCCTTTCTTTCCAGGGTTTGTATTAAAAAATGCAACACCCTGTTCTGACCATATTGCACTATGTATCATCATTCGATAAACCAAGAAATGCTTCTTGTCTCTTATTCAAGTAGAAATACAAATGGAAAAATTCGAAGGGTATTCAGAAAAACAAAAATCTCGTCAACAATACTTCGTCTACCCACTTCTCTTTCAGGAGTATATTTATGCATTTGCCCATGATTATGGATTAAAAGGTTCCGAATATGTGGAAATTGTTAGTTGTAATAACAAGAAATTTAGTTCACTACTTGTTAAACGTTTAATTATTCGAATGTATCAGCAGAATTTTTGGATTAACTCGGTTAATCCTCCTAACCAAGATCGATTGTTGGATTACAAAAATTCTTTTTATTCTGAGTTTTATTCTCAGATTCTATCTGAGGGGTTTGCGATCGTTGTAGAAATCCCATTCTCGTTACGAGAATTATCTTGTCCGAAAGAAAAAGAAATACCAAAGTTTCAGAATTTACGCTCTATTCATTCAATATTTCCCTTTTTAGAAGACAAATTTTTGCATTTGGATTATCTATCACATATAGAAATACCCTATCCTATCCATTTGGAAATATTGGTTCAACTCCTTCAATACCGTATCCAAGATGTTCCATCTTTGCATTTATTGCGATTTTTTCTCAACTACTATTCGAATTGGAATAGTCTTATTACTTCAATGAAATCGATTTTTTTTTTGAAAAAAGAAAATAAAAGACTATTTCGATTCCTATATAACTCTTATGTATCAGAATATGAATTTTTCTTGTTGTTTCTTCGTAAACAATCTTCTTGCTTACCATTAGCATCTTCTGGAACCTTTCTGGAACGAATCCACTTTTCTAGGAAGATGGAACATTTTGGGGTAATGTACCCTGGTTTT